TTCTACAATAAATTAGGTAGGTAGCTAGTATAGTTCCCTATCCACAAGTCTGTTGTCATTGTACTGGAATAATTGTACTGGAATATAGGACGAATACCTTGAATAAACAGGTAGAGGTATAAAGAAAGAGTAAGTCAAATTTTAATTTCGTTATGCACGAAGAAAGATTCTTTCTGATTTGATTGATATCAAGAGATCAAATATTCTCATTCATTCATTGAATGATAAATAACTACAAGTGAAGGAGATACACGATTTAAATAATGGAAAATCAAATATTTCACAATTGTATCTAGAATGACTGGAAAAGTGGAAACAAGACCAGATATAATTTGATCGTTATGTGTCAATCCAAAATCGTTGTAGACCGAACCAATCATTAGTTCCCAACCATGTGGAGAGTGGAATCCGATCCATAAATCAGTGACTAAAAGAATAGAAAAGGCTTTTATTGTGTCACTTAAGTTATATAAGAATTCCTGAACCCAAGAATTAAGAATGACAAGTTTTTCATTACTCAGAATAAAATAACTACTTAGAATAGCGAAACAGATTATATTTGTCGAGAAATGCAAAATGCTATGTAAATTATATTCATTATGTATTTTGACCAATTGTATTGTTTCTTTGTGGATTCCTATACGAAGCTTTTGTAGATGTGTCTCGGGGTACTCCTTTATCATTTCATCCAACAGAAATAGTTGTTCTAATTCTATGAATTTTTCTAGAACGTTCTTTTCTTGAATATCATTCAGGAAAGTTTCGGATTGCCTGGCATTCCACCAATCATTAACCCAAGGTTCCAGACATTTATTAAATGAGAGAGAGACCCACCAGGGTAAAAATACTATAGATGCAAGATATGGAAGGAAAATCAACGCTTTCTTTTTTTTTTCACTTTTATTTTTTTTTTTGAATTGTTAATAAACCTGCTTCATTTTATTTGTGAATTTTATCTTATTTGATATTTCTCTGAAGCATGAGTTCTATAACAAGGTGTGGAACCTATGGATCTATTCTCAATTTTTGTATAATTATTCAGTTCTTTATTTAGTCCTTGATCTAACTAAATTAAATCTTGGGTCTAAATTAAATATGGAAATAGAATAAAGATAGAGTCTGTTTTGGATGAAAAAAAAAATAAGCAAATATTCAGATATTTCAATTGAACAAATTAGAACCAATTGTATTGCATCCTTATTTGTTCTTTTTGATGAATGCTCAAAAACCACTTGAAGAATATTATTCAAATTTCAAGACGAAAAAACTCCACCGTGGACCAAGTCATTATTTCGAAATGTATTTCGAAATGCCCGGTTTGGGTATATGTAATGAATCCATACTTATTATACTTGTTACTAGTATGAAAGAAAGAATTGAGTTGAACTCCAGCATACACGTAAAAAATTTTTGGCAGACGAAAAATGACTTTTTATTATAGTTTAGTTGTTTTGTTCCATATACGTCCCCCTGTTTTTGCTTTATTCTAAGGGTCACCGCCACATCAACAGAACAAAGAAATAGAATCTAGCATGTTCTACTCAAATGAGCATTCTGAAGAAACTTCAGTTGTTCAGTTGTATTAAAAAAAGAAAAAAAGGATTACCGAATTCCTTCCCTCATGCCGAGAAAGTATTTATTCCTCGTTTCATTTCAAAATACTTCAATTGGTACGCGCAAGAAATAGGCTAATTCCGCAGCTTTTTGTTCAATTTCTCGTGGAGTTAAATTCTCATCAGTACGAGTCAAGGGAATAGTTCCCTGGCCCCTGACTTCCATATAAAGGACACGGCGAGTATAAAGGCCCTCTTTAACCTCCATTCTGATTGACTGAATATCGCTCATAAGGAAGCGAAGGAAGATACGACGATTTTTTCCAGGAAATCCCCAACGAAAAATACACACTATTCCTTCTTTTCTATCGAATCGATCATAACCACTACCTACATTCCACAAAATTGTGCCCCACAAATAGGAACTAATGAATAGACCCGCAATTCCATAGAAAGACATCACAATCCCTTGTGGAAAAAAAGATATTTGCTGATATGGAAATACGGATATCAGATCCCTACCAAGATAACTGGAAGTTCCAACGATTAAGAATCCCAGTGAACCTAAAAAAAGGATACAGGCCCAGAAAAAATTACTTATTTTTCGAGACCCCGTTATAAGTTCTATCCATATATGTTCTGATCGCCAGTTCATACTATACTAGATCCAATTGCATTCGATTGGAATTGGGAGAATAAACCAAATGAATTTGACTTTTCTTTTCTTGCTCCCGAGCCCGAGGTAACTCTCATCAACTAGCACTTAATGTGAACATTAGAAGTAATTGGTTAGATACATTGACTTTCCACTTTAAATATTTGATGATCCGCTTTTACCAGAGCTATACCTACATATACATGCATTTATACAGATATAATGTATACGCATGCAAAACGGCTCTTCCTTTCATTTGTATTCGCAAGGAGTCACATATCGTACCACATTCCACTAAAAAAATGGATACCTAAATAATGATCCAGTGTTGATTGAAATAACTTGATGCGGTTTGGTCCCATACATCGCAGCTAGACAATCTTATTTTTTTGGACATAAAGAAATAAAGAAGCCATTGCAATTGCCGGAAATACTAGGCCTACTAAAGGCACAAAAATAGAGGGTAAGTTGAAATCTGTCATAGAATGGGTGCCTCAATTTAATATTTGAACCTCTTATAAAGATATCTTATGATAAGTAGTCTATCTATTATAATATAAATAATATTAAGTAGTTAATAAATGCAAAATAATATTAAGTGCAAGAAACGTAAAACTACATTACATTAAGTGGACCTATTTTATTTATCTTTCTACACGAATATGTATGATAATTCCATTTAATAAACTTTTTCTTATCCTGTTTTCATTCTTATCTTCTTTCTAAAACTAAAATAATAAGAAGTTTTTATGAGTTCGCGACTCTAACTAATCCGATACAAGAGGGATTCATCGTAAAAGTCAAAAAATGGATTTTCGGAAGATATAGAGATTACTTCTGTTACTACAAGCAGAATTTATGTGACCAAACGTCATTTTTATCGGTTTTTTGTCACGATGATGAATTATTTATTGCTCACTACAAATAACTGAATCTAGTGCTGTACTTTCGTTTTTAAAATTTTAAGTCAAGGGAAGGAAACCGTGGAGCTGAAATAACTCACCCAGAACACCTTTTAAAAGATTACGTGGTACGATTGGATCTAATAAGCCCTTATGGAATGAATACTCAGCCTCTTGTGAACCTTCGGGTACTGTCTTATTCAATGTTTGTTCAATTACTCTTTTACCCGCAAATGCAATGTAGGCATTAGGTTCAGCAATAATGATATCTCCCAACATACCAAAACTAGCTGTAACTCCACCAGTTGTAGGAGATGTAAGAATTGATACATAGAATAACTTTTTATTTAATTGATAATTATATAAAGCAGAAGATATTTTAGCCATTTGCATCAAGCTCAAACTTCCTTCTTGCATGCGTGCTCCTCCAGAAGCACATACAATAATAACAGGTAGAGATTGATTAGTAGCATATTCGATCAAACGGGTGATTTTCTCACCGACTACAGATCCCATACTTCCTCCCATGAACTGAAAATCCATGACCCCAATTGCTATGGGAATACCATTTAGTTGACCTATGCCTGTTTGAACAGCGTCAGTTAAACCTGTCTTTCTTTGATAAGAATCAATATGATCTCCATAAGGTTCCTCGTCTGAATCAAATTCAATGGGGTCCGTCGAGACCATACTCTCATCCAGAGGATCCCAAGTACCCGGGTCAATCAAAAGTTCGATTCTCTCTGAACTACTCATTTTCAAATGATATCCACACTGTTCACAAATATTCAGTTTTGACTTAAAAAATTCTTTGTAATTTAATCCATAACAATTTTCGCACAGAACCCATAAATGTTTGTATTTTTGACTTAGATCGAAATCATCAGATCTTCCTCTTATATTGAAATCAGTGCTATTAACACTAGTTCTCATACTATAATTTCTACTTTCACTATCACTTATACTTTCATTTGTAATGAAAGTATAAACATAACTGTCACTGTAATTATGGGTCCCGCCTGAAATGTAACTATCAATACTGATTTCAGAACGCAGATAACTATCAATGCAACTATTAATGTGATTATTCCAACTGGATTGAGTATCATACATGTAATGATAATAGTAGCGACTACTACTTTTAGATCCATTACTCATATAACTAGAATTCAGATAACTAGAAAAAGAACTTTCTAGTTCATTCAGAAAAGTACTATCATTGTCAATCTCAAAAATCTGATTTTCAATATCAAAATATATAGAATAACTGTCCCCATTACTATCTCTAACTAAAAAAGTGTCATCAGAGATGAAACTCCAAATGTCTATGATATCAAAAAAATGCTCAACACTACTGAAATTACAACTTCCACTATCACTCCAACTGGAAACGTTTTTATCCATATCATTTATAACAGGGTCTTCACTTCCACTGCTATATCTAATAGGACCAAGACTATCCATCGATTTACTTAGCCTATACTTGTGTTCTAACTCCTCGTTAGAGAACATCGAATTGAACCGCCACCTTTCCATAGAGTCTTCCCGCGCCTTATTTGAAAATATAATAGATGAATAGTCATTTGATGAATAATTATTTGACTATTTGATTTCGTATCAGAATTAAGCATATGGATCCAGCCGTTTCGTTTGGATCGTTAACTAATACGAATGAGTATTGAAAGAAATAATTATCTTTTGTGTTGTGGGGATCCGGGGTATCATTTCAATATATATTATTATTATGTATGATTTATATGATTTATGATTTAAATGATGGAATCTTTTCCTCAATTATCAAAAATAGAAAAAAAAATATAAGTAAGGGTTTCCTCTCATATCGTGTATAAATTCTCATCGAAAGTAGAAATACTTGTTACCTCTGGTAAA